TTATTATATAGAAATCTTCTATTAGGTAGAAATATCAATAGAAATGGGTCTTATGTTATGTTGTAGAATCAAAAAAGATATTTTCAATTCTCTTCTACGTCTTTATGTGTTGATGCTTCAAATAAGCTTTTCTGTGACGAAAGGGAATAGTAAATTTTTCTTCTAGAATAACATAAAATAATTAGGAATAAGTAGATTTAATCAGAAATATCGACAGATTTTTTCGGAGTCCAAAAAAGTATAATATGAAAATGAAAGAAAAAGGTAGATCCGCTGTTCTGTTCCAATTTCATCTATATCGAATTTGAATATCAGAATAGTGGATATAGTCCTGATTCAATAGGTTAGGTCCACTTACTTTTTCTTTTGTTGATTTCGAATCTAATCTTTACAATTTTTTTTTTTGATTTGATTGGGTTAGACAAAAAATTTGACGATTTAAGAGCCAACTTAATTTTTTTTTTTATATAATAAACAAATGTTAAACTCTATAACTCTAATTAATCTACTATAAACCATTCGAACTTATTCGAATTTAATTCGAAATTTTATTAGAGATATAGAATTTCTTACTTTACTATATTTATTACAAATATCAACAATATCTATATTCCCCCCTTCAATCTAGTCTCCTAGGGAATACTACCATTGAAGTTTTATGAAAAAAGGTCAAAGCCCCTTATCGGATTTGAACCGATGACTTACGCCTTACCATGGCGTTACTCTACCGCTGAGTTAAAAGGGCTTCAATTCCTAAATGAGCCAGCATGTAGATAATATATATCTAGGGAAATCGATTCCAAATCAAATCTATCTAATCTATAAAGTAAATAGATTCGAATCCAATTATTATTAGAAGTTTACTTCTAATAATTCATTCATAAACATAAACGAGAAATTGAATTTACCTAATGAATATAAACTCAATTAGTGAATATAAATTCAATTAGCGAATATAGGTAAGAAAAAGGGGGGTTTATTTATATTTATTGAATTTGATAAAGATTAATGCAATGGGTTTTTGATGAATTTTTTCAAAGCCGAACCTAATTGAATTGACCACCATCATAACGAAATTCATTTGATTTATATATACGTGTACTTACCAATTTAACATAGATCAAAGATATTTCATCGAATCATTGATGAACAGATTCTATTTGTCCCCCGAGCAAAATTATTAGTTATAGAATAATATTCTATAATATAATAATAATAGAATTTCTTAAGAATTTCTTAATATGGTTCTTCTAATCACCATTATTCCATTATTCATTATAATATTCTCATTTCAATAGAATTTAATTATTAAATAGAATTTAGAATTCCCTAAGGTCTAGAAATTTCTTAAGAAATTGACTAAATTTACTAAAAAAATGGATAATATTAATTAATATAATATTATTTATATAATATTATATTAATTAATATATTAATTCATGAATAGAAATGAGGAATCAAAAAATTGTATGGAATCATGAAAGGCGGAAAAATTTTTCGAATCTAGTCCTACCATTTTGTTATATTGACAATTTCAAAAAACTGTTCATACTTATGGGCATAGTATTCTGACAAATGTGCCCCCATCGTCTAGTGGTTTAGGACATCTCTCTTTCAAGGAGGCAACGGGGATTCGACTTCCCCTGGGGGTAGGGTATTACGAAAGGAAGTGGATCAGGGATTATTAAGAAATATGGAATTTCTTCTTCCTGGGTCGATGCCCGAGCGGTTAATGGGGACGGACTGTAAATTCGTTGACAATATGTCTACGCTGGTTCAAATCCAGCTCGGCCCAATAATTCACTGATCCGCCATGAAATGATATTACCCTTTTGTTCTGTTTTCTAGAAATGCCTGATACAAAAAACAAAAAAGAAAATAAAAAAGAAATCAAAATTTCTGCTATATCCTTACTTGTATTTTATTTACTTTCTTTTTTATTTTTTTCTTTTTTTCCTACAAATTCTGATCTTGTTAATGACCTAGATTCATATCAGGATTTGTAAATAGAAAGTCTAAGAAAAAGAATTATCTAAAGATATAAAGAAAAAAGACTTTTCTTTCTTTTCATTTTCATTGAAAGATTGATTATCAATCGATTTGATTTATTTGAAATAACGAAAAGATGACTAGTAATTTGTGTCATTATCACTAAAGTGGATATCCATGCGGATATCCATATTACCACTTGCCTCTCTCTTATAACGGGGCCGATTCCAATTCCAATTCAAAATCGAAATAGAACGGGTTTGAATGAAATCATAAGAATTGCCGTACACTTTATTTATTTTAGATTTTATTTCCCTGGGATTGTAGTTCAATTGGTCAGAGCACCGCCCTGTCAAGGCGGAAGCTGCGGGTTCGAGCCCCGTCAGTCCCGACGTATTCAAATCCAACAATCCAACCAAAAAAATATATCAATTCCGCTTTCTATTTTCTTTTCTGTAAATAAGGGGACAAATAGTAGAATTTTTTTCTCAAAGAGAAGGGGTTCCTTCTTTTTTCTTTTATTTTTATTACTTTCCTTTTTTTCATCAAAGTAAATCGAAGTAAATAGAAATATGGAAATTCCACTTTTTTTAACTAATAGCGACGGAAATGGATCGAGACATAATATTCCAGATTTCAAGAGATATGGTGCCGAGTTTGGCTTTTTCGGTTTCTCCCAACCTGCGTAATGAAATCGAATCGAGTACCATATCGTATCTTTCCCGATAGTACATACACAAATCAAATTTTTCTTTGTACGATACAAAATGAATCGAATTTCTTTGGAATTCTTTTAATTGGTAATTGGAAAAGTCTCCTCTTTTTTGACTCCGATTTTGCTCAATTACTAATTTGAATTTGAAATAATCTATCTCATTCAAATTGTACACTGAAGTTTTGATATATTATATTTATTTTTATTCCATTACTAATCTTTATCGCACCTTTTTCCAATAAGATTAGATCATTAAAAAAAGGAGTTTAGAACTTAACTTCCCCTTCGCCATTTTGCTTCTATTATTTTGATTTGTTTGGAACCAATGTAAGTGGAAAGGCGGTTAGATGATACTTCGTGAGATCATTGGACAAAGACAAAGAAGGCAATAGTTGTTTTTTATAGAAAAAAAAAAAGAATGAAAAAGAATTTAAAATAAAATTTTAAAATTAAAATAAAGTAACGAAATTCTCGATTGGGTCAAGAATCCTTTTTTTTTTTTTTGATTCGGTATGAATAAACAATCTTTCTATGTTATACTATTCAATTCTCGACGAGGAATCAATTTGATAGGTCAGATATTGTTATTCATGATATTTATCCGATTCGATATCATCGAGATAAAATTTATCTCATTGAATTTAGAGGCAAAAAATTTATCATCTCTATGGGATTAAATCCCGAGTTATTGTGAAGTAAAGAAAAACGAAAGGATGAGATTATGGAAGTCAATATTCTCGCATTTATTGCTACTGCACTGTTCATTCTAGTTCCTACTGCTTTTTTACTTATAATATATGTAAAAACTGTTAGTCAAAGTAATTAATTTGAACGAAACTTGACGTCTTAGTTCTTAATCAATATCAATGATTAAAAAGATAAATAAAAAGGATTCAAAATTTGTGTTTTAGACGAAATGTGCGGACTAGAATCAGCAGTATCCTATGAGATCCGATAGTATGGGTAGAAAGAAATAGATATTTCTTTACTACCCATACTATCTTTTTTTGTTATTCGAGTTTATAAAGTTGTACTGTATAAAGATATAGGTTTAATAGAAATCAATCGAAAATGGCATCTTCATTTTCATACATTCGGATTATTTGAAATTTCCTATTCAAATTTCAATAGGAATCTTCAAATCTATTGAAATAATCAAATCAAAGAAAAGGAAAAAAAAAAAGAGTCTAGATAGACTATATTAATAAAAGAAAATCAAGAAATCTTATTTTAGTATTCTTAAGTGATTAAACGATTGTAAAATCATCCAAAGAATGGAGTTTTAGAAAAACTTTTTAGATTTCGCCGAAAAGCATTAGTAAACTCCGTCGGTTTTGAATCTTTGAATCATCATATGAAATGAGTCAAGTCAATAAAGTATAGCATAAATAGGATTTTTAAAATACTAAATCAAATAGTAAAGTTAAGTAATAAGCGCACAACGCAATATGCGACTTCTTTAAGAAAATATCTTAGGATGTGTATTATCTCGTTGGAGGACCACTATGTCTATCTTATTTCCCACGGAAACCCGTTATATTTAATTAACTATAAATAAATTACTTGTATAAATAAATTACTTGTGAAATTTTCAAAATTTCAAAAGGAAAGACTCTCTTTCTTTTATCTTTGAACAAGAAAAAGGCAAACAAATAAAAAGTAAAAAAGGTTCCTCTAGTCCTCATTGACTAGAATTGTCAATATATAATTCTAGTTAACGGTCGGTTTAGCGAAATAGAAAATTTAAGAAGAATTCGTTTGGAATAAATTTCCTCTCATTTTGATTCCTTTTACTTTGTTTGCGAAATATAAAACACGGGAATCATTCAAATATTTGTTTGATTATGATTATATTAATCAGGGTCTTTTTCGTCTATTCTTGAATAGACGAAATTATTCAACCCAAACCCAAATCCGACTCGAATAGAATTTCGAAATGAAGATTTTTTAAAATTCAATTTCGAAATTCTTACAAATTTCGAAATTGAATTAATTGAATGCAAAATTCTTTGCAGAATGATCTATAAAACAATTGATAGAGTTTTATTTCTCAACTCAATTAGGAGTATCCCTAGAGTCCACTTCTTCCCCATACTACGAGTGAAAGGGAAAATGTAAAGACTACCATTAAAGCAGCCCAACCGAGACTTACTATATCCATGTGAATTATGTCCCCTATCTCTATGAATATGAAGGAATTTTTCCAGTATTGTTCACTTTGTTTATTGTTCACTAATAATAGTAGTCGAATCGCCGGTGCGGAGTCAAAAAAAAAAGTATTTTGGCCAATACCATT